ACTAATAAAAATAAATAGAATTAAAAATAAAAATTAATAATCCACCTAAAATATTAAAAATTATAACAAATAAAGAAAAAGTTTTAGTTTGTCATCTATGTATTATTTCTAAATTATATCATTTTATAGAAATTATCCTTATAGAAAAAAATAAACTTAAATAATAAAATAAACTTATTAAAGAACCTAAAATTAATATAATTATATAAATTAAATAAGGTCCAGTAACTGAAATTCTTACTACAAGCCATTTTGAAATAAAACCTAATAAGGGAGGTAAACCTCCAAGTGAGAGTAATATTAATATCACATTAAAATGATTAATTGAATAATTCTTTAAACTGTTTAATCCTTTTATTACATTTAAATTTATTATTCATAATCTTCTAAATATACAAATTGATATTAAAATATAAATACTTAAGTATACTTTTATGATAAATTCACTATGTAATATAGAAAAAATTATTCAACCTATATGTCCAATTGATGAGTATGCAAGCAACGCACGTATTTGAGTTTGATTTATACCCCCTAAACCTCCGATTAATGCTGAACCTCCTCTACATATACATAGTATAATATTTAATCAATAACTATTATTACATTCTAATAAAGATAATAATAAAAATAAAGGAGCTAATTTTTGTCAAGTTGCCAACAATAAACAAGTAATTCATGGTAATCCAGCTATAACTCTAGGAAATCATAAATGAAATGGAAAAACACCAAGTTTTATAAATAAACCAGAAAAAATAAAAATAGATCCTAACAAAAAGGTTGTATTTCTAGAATAAATTTCCCATGAAAAAGATATTCTATAATTAATTAAGCTTCTAAACATAATAAAACTAGATCCTAAAGCTTGAATAATAAAGTATTTTATAGCTGATTCTCTTTCCGACGTTCTTTTTTGATATACTAAAATAGGTAAAAACCCGATTAAATTAATTTCTAATCCAGCCCAAATTCCTAATCAATGCAATGAAGATACTGAAAAAATAGTTCCTATTCTTATAACACCAAGAAATATAAATATGAAAGGTAAATTTGAAAACATAAGAAAAAGGATGAAATTGAATCACCCAAAATAAAGTTAGCAGCCCTATTTTACTCCAAGTTTTTTCTTTATTGAGCTCAATCTAATGATCCTTCATTTCATTCATGAAATAAACCTAGAGTTAAGATTATTAAAAAAATATAAGTTCCTATTAGTAATCCTAGTGAAAATGAATTAGTAATACTATTAAGAATTGGAAATAATAATACAATCTCTACATCAAAAATTAAAAAAATAATAGCCAAAAGAAAAAAACGTAACGAAAATGGTAAACGAGCAGATTTAATAGGATCAAATCCACACTCAAAAGGAGTTCTTTTTTCCCGATCACTTAAAGCACGTTTAGCTAAAAGTCAACCCAATCCTATAACAACACACGATAAAATCAACGCAATAATACTATTTCATAATCTACTTAACATTTTTAGTATTAGAGATATATTTTAATCCCATATTAATCAACATCAATGATTTCCGTTCATCCGGCGTAATACTTTAATTAAATTATATCTAAATGAGTATATAATATACATTCTTCTAATTAACAGCTAGATACCTCTATTTTGGCTTTCATTTACTGTATATTTAATATAAAAGAGGACTTTCACCCCTAAAATCCGGGTCGAAACCGAATGCAAATTTCTCGCTTTTTATACTATACTAAATTTTGACCTAAAAGTCAGTTAGACTTATTTTTTGAATGCAAATCAAATCTTTTATATTAAAGTATTAAGTCATTTACTCTTAGAGGCATTTATATATATGCCGTGTTTAGATTAAAAGTCTAATACTTAAGCTCAGTCATCTAAGAAATCTATTTTATAGTATATATTATTTAACATCCTCATCAATAAATAGATAAGTATAAGAACAATCACACAACATCAACAAAATGTCAATATCACGCCGCTGCTTCAAATCCAAAATGATGACCTGTAGAAAAATGTTGAAATCAAACTCGTAATAAACAAACAAGTAAGAAAGTTCTACCAATTAAAACATGTAATCCATGAAATCCTGTGGCAACAAAAAATGTTGAACCATAAGCTCCATCTCTAATAGTAAATGAAGCCTCATAATATTCCCCTGCTTGTAAGAAAGTAAAATATATTCCTAAAATTACAGTTAAAATTAAACCTTGAACACCTCCTGGATTATCTCCTTCTATTAAACTGTGATGAGCTCAAGTCACAGTTACTCCAGATGCTAATAAAACACCTGTATTTAATAAAGGAACTTCGAAAGGATTTAAAGGAACAATTCCTGAAGGAGGTCAACAAGAACCTAATTCAGGTCTTGGAGCTAATCTTCTATGAAAATAAGCTCAAAAAAAGGCAAAAAAGAAACAAACTTCTGAAATAATAAAAAGAATTATTCCTCAACGTAATCCCTTAGATACTTGAATAGTATGAAAACCCTGAAAAGTAGCTTCTCGAACAATATCACGTCATCATTGAATCATTGTTATAACAATTAAAACTAAACCTAAAATCATAGTTATATAACTATAACCATGAAATCATCCAGCAAGACCAGATGTTAAAAAAAGAGCACCCATTGAACCTGTTAAAGGCCAAGGACTAAACTCAACTAAATGAAATGGATTTCGTCCCATAAGATAGTATGTTATATGAGTAAATAAAAGCCAGCGTTTTTTTTGTAAACGCTGGCCTTTATAAAAAATTACCGAGCGGTCCTAATTTTTTTGAAAAAAAGTGAAAAATAGTGCCAAAAAATTTACTTCATACGTAAATGTCATTGCGAGTCGAGGTAAAAAACAAAGGAAAAAACAACACAAAAAAAAAAGACCAAAAAAAACAGGAAAAAAAGGTCAAATTTAGAAAAACTTGTTAAAAAAAAGGTTAAAAATTTTTCATGTTTAAAAATATTAATAATTTTAATTTACTGTGATAAATTCAAACAAAAAGGATAAAAATTTTAAAGTTTAAAATTTATATACCCCCCCTGTCTTCCTAACGAGATATCAAGGTCTAAGAGCAATATTTACAAAAATTGTAATTATTAGCACCTATTCTATATGATTTCTATAACTAAAATACATAATTAAATATATTAATCAGTAATTTAAAGAAAATAAACACATACGGATTCTACTAAAATAAGAGAGTAAGAGATATATACATATATATATATGAGACTGTAAAGTCACCTTAGCATCTTCAGTGCTATGCTCTATTATTAAGCTATTAAGATTAATAAGAATTAAAAATTATTAATAAGATTATTAGAACACTTATTATAAATATAATAAAGAAATTGAACGTTTTTATTTGTAGTTTTTGATTTTGATTTGATATTCTTGATGTTCTGTAAAGAATTCCTTGACCTCCTATAATTTCTAATCAACCTAAATCAATAGATTTTATTAAATTTGTTCCAAGTAACATTGAAAATTTTGTTAATGGCTGAGCAGAAATTGGTGCAAGAAATCATATAGTTGAAAAAAAGAAAATAATTTTATTTATATTTTTTGAATTATAAGGACTATCTCAAATGATTATAGCAACAAATAAACCTATAATAATAGAAATAGGAGTTATAATTTTAAATAAAAACGGTATCATCATAATTGTTGGAGAAAATTCAATAAAAACAATTTGAAATAATAAACCACCAACAATGGCTGTTAAACCTAAGATCGTAGTTGCCCAATTAATGTAAGGATCTAATTCTTGTTTTCTGTGATACGGATTGTTTTTTATATATCTTCATAAAGAACAAAATGATAGCCGGAAAGAATAAGCTGCCGTTATCCCTGTTGCTAAGAAAATTAAAAAAATTATAATTATATTAGTTGGTATGTATAACGAGGTTTCTAAAATTAAATCTTTAGAATAAAATCCTCTTATAAATGGAGCACCACATAAAGATAAATTAGCGATATTTATACATATAATAGTCAATGGAGATTGATAAGAAATTATTCCTATATATCGAATGTCTTGTGTATTAGAACTATTATGAATGATTCTTCCAGCACACAAAAATAATAATGCTTTGAATAATGCATGAGTATATAAGTGAAATAAAGAAAGATACACTATGTTCAATCCTAATCTTATTATTATTACCCCTAATTGTCTGAGGGTAGACAATGCAATAATTTTTTTTAAATCTGTTTCGTAATTTGCACCAATACCTGCTATAAGAAGAGTTAAAACTGAAATGAAAAGTAAAGATGGTTTAAATCATTGAATAGTTGTAAGAAAAGGGAAAAAACGAATGATTAAAAAAACTCCCGCTGTTACAAGGGTTGAAGAATGAACTAAAGCTGAAACAGGAGTAGGTGCAGCTATTGCTGCAGGAAGTCAACTAGAAAATGGAATTTGAGCTCTTTTAGTTATAGCTGCAATTATTAAACATAATGCAGTTGGAACTATTAAATGAAAATCTCATATTACTAAAATATTTCAATGACTTTGTAAAACTAAAAGACCAATAGAAATTAAAATTATTACGTCCCCGATACGATTGGCTAAGACAGTAATTATTCCAGCTCCTAATGATTTTATGTTTTGATAGTAAATTACTAATGCAAATGAAATGATACCTAATCCATCTCAACCTAGTAATAATGAAGGTAATCTAGGAATGAAAACTAATATATTTATTGATAATACAAATAATATTACTAATCAACAGAATCGTTTTAAGAAAGGATCATGTGATATATATCTGGATGAAAATATTATTACACAACCTGAAATACAGCATACTACATTTCTAAATCTTAATCTAATTGGATCAATAATAAATATAAATCTTATATTACATGATCTTATTTGAGTAATTGTTCATTCAAATAAAAACATATGTTGTTTAAATAAAAATATTAGAGTAATTGGAAATAAAATAATTCTATAAGTTAATAGAAATAAAGATCTAATAGAAGAAGATTTAATTTTATTAAACATAGTTAAGTAAAATATATTTTTATTTCCAAATCCACAAGCTGGCGTTTTAAATTAAACTAACTTAACATGATTATGATTTTACGTTCATATTAAAATTAAATTTCTTTTAATAATTAAAATATTACCTGGAAATCAATGAAGAAATAATATAGTAAATCCGGGAGATTTAAAATTATTAAAAGGTTTTATAAATTTAGGTCTTCCTCCATGTTGAATTGAAGTGAATAAATATATACTATATAACGCTGCTAAAAAACTTATTAGCCCTAATGATGGAAGAAAATATATAGAACTAAATATTAATGATGGAAAAATTATAATTTCACCTAAAAGATTAATTCTTGGAGGAGCAGCCATATTTATAACACAAAATATAAATCATCATAATGATAATGATGGAAGTAATATAAGTATTCCTTTACTTAATATTAATCTACGAGTATGACTTTTTTCATAAGTATAGTTTGCCAATGCAAATAAAGCAGAAGAACAAAATCCATGAGAAATTATTAATACTAACGCTCCTCTCCATCCTCATGAAGTATTTGAGAAAGCTCCGGCTAGTATTAATGATATATGTCCAATAGATGAATATGCAATTAATGATTTTAAATCTACTTGACGAAAACAAATAATACTAGTTAAAACTCCCCCTCATAAAGCAATAGAAAAAATAATAATAGATAAATTAGATATATAAAAGTTTATATACTGATGAAAACGAAGAATTCCATAACCCCCTAATTTTAACAAAATCGCGGCAAGAATTATTGAACCAGCAACAGGAGCTTCTACATGAGCTTTAGGAAGTCATAAATGAACTGTAAATATAGGAAGTTTAACTAGGAATGCTGCAAAAATAATAATTGTTAACAAATCTCATCTTCATGAATACTCTCTTAAAAAAACATGGTTTCGAAGGCTTGATAATATAAATATATTAGCGGTATAAATTTCCTTAGAAAATCATAAAATTATAATAAGTAATGGTAATGAAGCTGCTACCGTGTAAATTATTATATATATTCCAGCTTGAAGTCGTTCAGGTTGATATCCTCAACCTAAAATTAATAATAAAGTAGGAATTAATGATCCTTCAAATAAAAAGTAGAATATTAAACTATTAGAAGAAAGAAATGTAGTTAATAAAATAGTATTTAATATAAGTAAAAAAAATGTAAATATAATTTCTCTATTTGAAGAAATCTTAATTCTATATTGACTAGCTAACATTATTATTAATGAAACTCAGAAAGTAAGACAAATTAACAATGAGGATATAGAATCTTGAGTTAAATAAGAATTTAAAGATTCATATGATCATGAATATGAAAACAAGTGAATAATAGAAAGCAGACTACCTAAAGCTAATAATCATATTTTTTGATATCACGAATATTTTCTTGATGGAACAAGTAAAATGAAGGAAGCATAAATTAATAATCCTAACATTTTTGTATAGAAAATCTAGTTACGTAATCATTACCTTGAGCTCGAATAAGACTTACAAGAATTGATAATCCTAATCTAGCTTCACAAGCACCTAAAGTAATTAAAATTAAAGAATTTTGACCTCTAAAAATAACTCTGCTTGAATACGTAAAAAGTATAATAAATAAATTTATTGTAATTGCTTCTAAACTTAATAATACTCTTAAAAGATGTTTGTATTGTAAAGAAATAGATAGAAGAGCTATTAAGAATCCTAAGGTTCTAAGTAAAATTAAATAAAATGTACTCATTTCATATAGCAATAATAGTTTAATAAAGAACATTGGTCTTGTAAGCCAAAGGTGAATAATTATTTCTTATTGTTAAGCCATTAAGTGAATTGAACACTTTCAATTTGTTTTCAAGGCAAATTTGTCCCCAGGAAATAGCTATTATAAATTAAAAGTCTAAAATTTTATCTCATCTAATTTGTGAAATAGGAAATAAAATAAAATATATAAAATAAAGTATAGTAAACACTTGTCCAATTTGTTCATAAGGTGTTTCTACAGGACATCTACCAATTCAAGTTAAAATGAAGAAAATTCCAATAAAAAATCAAAATAAAATTTGAGTTAAAGGATAAAAAGATATTGATCGAAATTTTCCTAAATGAATAAATGGTATAATAAATAAAATAACAATTGATATACTTAATCCAACTACACCTCCTAATTTATTAGGAATTGAACGAAGAATAGCATATGCAAAAAGAAAATATCATTCTGGTTGAATATGAACCGGAGTAACTAATGGATTTGCAGGAATGAAATTTTCAGGATCTGTTAATAATTGAGGTGAAAAAAGAACTAATATAGATAATAAAAATAAAACTACTAAAAAACCAACTAAATCTTTAAATCTATAATAAGAGTGAAATGGAATTTTTTCTCCATCTCTATTAATTCCTAATGGATTATTTGATCCGGTCTCGTGTAAGAATAAAAGATGTAAAATAGTTAAACCTATAATAACGAAGGGAAGAAGAAAGTGTAAAGCAAAAAAACGAGTTAAAGTAGCATTATCTACTGCAAATCCACCTCAAACTCATTCAACTAACATTTTTCCAATATATGGAATAGCTGATAAAAGATTAGTAATTACAGTCGCACCCCAAAAAGATATTTGACCTCATGGAAGAACATAACCTAAAAATGCTGTTGCTATAGTAATAATTAATAAAACAACACCAATATTTCATGTATGAATATTTATATAAGATCCATAATATAAACCTCGACCAATATGAAAATAAATACAAATAAAAAATCAAGAACCCCCATTAGCATGTAAAGCACGTAATAATCAACCATATCTTACATCTCGAGTAATATGGATAACAGAATTAAATGCCAATTCAATATGTGCTGTGTAGTGTATAGCAAGAAATAATCCAGTTAAAACTTGAATAACCAAACATAATCCTAATAATGATCCAAAATTTCATCAAATAGATAAATTTGAAGGAGCAGGCAGATCAATTATAGCTCCATTTACTACTTTTAAAACTGGATGAATTTTTCGAATTGGACTTCGCATATTATTCTTTAAAAGGACGAAGTGAGGTTTGTTGATAATAACAAATTTTCACAACTACAATTAAATTAATTAATAAAATAATTGCTAAACCAATTAAAATAGAAATATTAGATGGAGAGACTATTTCATTTCCATAAATTTTTAATAACTTTGAATTATTAAATAAATTTAAATCTCCTATATAAGAAATATCTAACATAGGATGAATATATATATATAAAGTTAATAAAATAGTTATAATAATAGTTAATATTAAAGGACTACCACTTCCAAAAAGAACATTAGGAGATAAAGCAGCAACATATGCAAATATAACTAATAAACCACCAACATAAATTAAAAATAAAATATATCTATATCATGAAGAAATTATAATTGCTCTGACAAAACACATTAATAATGTTAAAAATATGATTACTAAACCTAAACTCAATGGTTGAGATATAAGTGGTAATATTAACATTCTTGATATAGTTAAAGATAAAATAATTAAGCTATGCATCTCGGAGAGCAGGATTATTACCTAATCTTTAGCTTCCAATGCTAATATTTTTTTAAACTACAACTCCGTTAATAATAAATGATATAGATTAAAGAATTAATTATTAATAAAAAACATAATGCTGTTGGAAGAAATCTTTTTCATGTTAATCCTATTAATAAATCGTAACGAAATCGAGGATAACTACCTCGAACTCAAATAAATAAAAACGCAAAGAATAAAACTTTTATTATAAATATAATGTCTCTTTCAAAAATAATTATAGATCTTCCACCTAAGAAAATTAGAGCAGTAAATAAACTTATTACTAAAATATTAGCATATTCAGCTAAAAAAATTAATGCGAAACCAGCAGCTCCATATTCAATATTAAATCCTGATACTAATTCAGATTCTCCTTCTGCAAAATCAAACGGAGCACGATTAGTTTCTGCAACACAAGTAACAAATCATATAAATGACACAGGTAACATAATAAATATAAATCAGATTAATTCTTGAGATTCTTTAATTTCAATAAAACTAAATGAACCTATTAAAAATAAAGGAAATAGTAAAATTAAGGCTATACTTACTTCATAAGAAATTGTTTGTGCAATAGCTCGTAAACTTCCTAACAAAGCATATTTAGAATTTGATGACCAACCAGCTAATAAAGTACCATATACATTTAATCCAGAAACACATATAAAAAATAAGATTCCTCATTTAAAATATCTTGATGAATATATACTAGGATATAATTGCCACAAAAATAATGCTAAGATAAATCTAAAAATAGGAGCAATAAAATAAGGAGAATAGTTAGCTATAGTAGGTTTAGCAATTTCTTTAGTTAATAATTTTGCTGCATCTGCAATAGGTTGAGGAAGTCCAGCTAAACCTACTTTATTAGGACCTTTTCGAATTTGAATATATCTTAAACCCTTTCGTTCTAAAAGAGTAAAAAAAGCGACTGCTAATAAAATACAAATATACGAAAATAAACAAGACAATATAGAAATATACATTATAAAGAAAAGAGATTTCATCTTTATATTTAGGGCTTAAACCTAATGCACTTCTTCTGCCATCTTTATTATCAAATAAAGGATTTTCACCTATATCTATTGATCCTAAATCAATTACATTTATTTTGCTAATTTGATAAACAATAATAAATTTATATTACTATTATATTAAATCTAATATAATATTTTATATAATAAATTGGTCCTTTCGTACTAAATTTATAAAATTAATAAAAGATAGAAACTGACCTGGCTCACGCCGGTCTGAACTCAGATCACGTAGAATTTTAATGGTCGAACAGACCAACCCTTAAAGACTGCTGCATCTTTAGGAAATTCTGGTCCAACATCGAGGTCACAAACCTTTTTTTCGATAAGAACTCTTAAAAAAGATTATGCTGTTATCCCTACGGTAACTAATTTCTTTAATCAAAATAAATGGATCATTACATGAATGTTTTAAAAATTAAAAAGAAGCTTCTTTTGTTCCTTAGTCGCCCCAACCAAAATTTTTTATAGAGATCTTTATATTAATATTAAAATAATCTATAAAGTTTTTTTAAGCTCGATAGGGTCTTCTTGTCTTTTAATAAAACTTAGGCTTCTTCACCTAAAAATAAATTTTTATAAAATTATATAGAGACAGTATAGCTTTCGTCAAACCATTCATACTAGCCCTCAATTATAGGGCAAATGATTATGCTACCTTTGCACGGTCAGGGTACCGCGGCCGTTAAAATCTGATCACTGGGCAGGTCCAACTCCTTATATAACTAATAACAAGGAGCGATGTTTTTGATAAACAGGCGAAGCCATATTTTGCCGAGTTCCTTTATATAATTTAATTAAATTAATAACTATCAAAGTTTTATTTTTAATATTTAAATGTTAAATATTTTAATTAATACTCATTTTAGCATACATACAATTAATATTTTAATTTATAAATTTTCCTATATATTTATAAACAAATTTATATATATTTATTTTTTATAATGAAATTATAACAAAATCCATAAATTATAGCTATTTTCAAGCTTAAATTTAATGATAAAAATTGTGTTAAATTTTAATTTAAATTTATGAGCTTATCCTCATAAATTTGAAAGAACTAGATTACTATGTAAATTAAAATTTTAATAGTAACATAATCTTATATACTTATATATATATTTATAGGAACTAGCTATCATTTAATGCGAATAAAATATCATTTCTATTTTTATCTATAGAGAAATTTTTTCTACAATTACCTCTTAGTACTAAAATAAATGTTAAAAATAGCTCATTAAATTTCGAGAAATTAAAATTTTAAATTAATCTAGCTAAACCATGATGCAAAAGGTACATAATATAATTACTTTTAATTCTTAATTTTTATATTTTCCTTTACAGTACTTAAAGAAAAAATAATATATTTTCTATCACAATTACTAAATTTATAAATGTTTTAATTTTAAAATTTAATATTAATATAAATTCTTATATTTATTGTAAAAACAACTTTTAGTTAAGTATTTTTTCAGTGTAAATGAAATGTATTTATTATACTATGTTTTTAATTTATTAATATTTAAATTTTAATTCAGGAACAATTTCCATTACTCCTACTATGTTACGACTTATCTCATTTTTCAACCAGAGTGACGGGCGATGTGTGCACGTTTCAGAGCCATATTCAAATAATTTTTATACAATTATCTTACTTTTAAGTCCTCCTTCATATATATTTTCATTATTTATCCGTAATTATAATTTTTAATTGTAACCCATCTTCACCTTATTATTAGTTGCACCTTGATCTGACGTGTAAATTTATTTTATTTTTTAGCTAACTTCTACATTTTTAAAAGTTACCTGACGACGACGGTATACAAACTGTATACAAAATAAGGTTAGGTCTATCGTGGACTATCGATTATGAGACAGGTTCCCCTAAGAGGTATAAAACACCGCCAAGCTCTTTGAGTTTTAAAATTTTTATTCGTAGTACTCTGGTATACATTAATATATTTACTTTTGAAAATAACGGGGTATCTAATCCCAGTTTCCCTTAAAATTTTCGTAGATTCAGTATATAAGTATTTAAATAGTATTAGAATTTATTTTCAAATTTTACCTTTATATAAATCTTTTAAAAACTTTAAAATATAATACATTAACTACCTTTTGACCAATTTATATAATTTAATCTATTAGTATAACCGCGGATGCTGGCACTAATTTAACCAGATTTATTAAACTAAACTAGTTCAAGTTTTCACTTTTAATCTAAACACAGACACTGGTGTTAATGGGACTTTTCAAAGCATCATGTAAAATTATAATACTTAGAAAAATAAAAATTATTTGTATTTTACATAATAATTAATTTATTTTCTCCTCATCTCATTCAAAAAAAACCATGTGTACTTCTTAGTTTATACTATATTATTAAGTCAGAGCCAAGCTTCCTTATGAAAATATAATTTATTTGGTTACTTTATTAATTATAAATTTATAACACTCAATAAAAATATATAAATATGTTTCTAGGGTGTTTCATAAAGCACATTAGATTTTCATTCTAAAGGTATAAATTGATTTTATTAGAAATATCTTTTGAGTATGCCTAGTACATTTGCCTTCCAAGCAAAAGGATTAATAAAATTTAAAAAAGATATTACATAGCGGTGTTTGGGCACTAAGAATTTTGATTTCTTAAGAGAGGATCATATCCTCCTAGTAAGGTTTTAAGTTAATTAAACTATAAGCCTTCAAAGCTTAATATAAAAAAATATTTTTAAACCTTGCTCACTATAGTTTAATTAAAACATCGACCTGCAAAATCGAAAATGAATTAATATTTCTAGTGTGTTTGTTTGATGGCTGAGATAAAAGCGATAGACTGTAGATCTATTTACGGAATTAAATTTCCTCAACAAACTGTAAAATAAGCTAACAGAAGCTGTTGGGTTCATACCCCAAAAATGAATATATAATTCTTTTACAACAAGTAATTTTATATAATAGTAAATATTATTTAATTATGAGGATGTTCATCTGAATAAAGTGTAATTAGTAAACAAAAAATATATGCTTGAATCAACCTAATACCAAATTCAAAAATAGTATAAAAAACTTGAATTATTAATAATATTATTATTGAAAAAACAGATGATATAAAAAAACTAGTAGTTAAATAATTTCCAATTAATGTTAAAACAATATGACCTGCTCTTATATTAGCTGCAAGTCGAACTGATAATGTAATTGGTCGTACTATAATTCTAACTGTTTCAATAATAACTAAAAAAGGATTTAAAGGAGCTGGTGCTCCCATAGGTAATAAACCAGCTACTACAGAACTGATATTATAAAAACAAGCCGATAAAATTAATGAGAATCACAATGGAAGACCTAGAGAAAATGAAACAGCTAAGTGTCTTGTTGGTCTAAAAACGTAAGGAATCAATCCACTTAAATTTATAAAAATTAAAAATAAAAATAAACCAGTAATGATATTAATAAATCCTCCTATATTTAAACCATAAGATCGAAATACTTGTGAAGATACTGTATCTTTAAAAATTAAAATTAAATTTATTCAACGTGGATTTATTACTCAATATATAGAACTAAATAACAAAATTGTACATAATGAAAAAAATCACATTAATATATAAAAAGATATAAAAACCTGATTATTATCATCGAATGAAGAAAAAATGTCTACAAGCATTCTTATTATCAATTTCATTTATTTTCTTTTATATCAGATAGTTTTGCTCTTTCTCTATAAAAATAAATTTTTTTAGATCATCAGATTAAAATAGATAAAAGAAGTACAGCTCTTCAAAATAAAATAAATAAAAAAATTCAATTTAAAGGTGACAATTGAGGCATATAAAAAGTACTAAATTTTATTAGTAACATAAGGCTGACAACCTAATATTATATTTTAACTAACTCTTTACTCAGAAACATTAACAACTCATTCCATAAAATTTGCTAAAGGAATAGCTTCAACTACAATAGGCATAAAGGAATGATTTGCACCGCAGATCTCAGAACATTGACCATAAAAAATACCAGGATATTTAATATAAAAACTTAATTGATTTAATCGTCCTGGAATGGCATCTGCTTTCACACCTAATGAAGGAATAGTTCATGAGTGAATTACATCTGCAGATGTAACAAGAACACGAACATCAGTTTGTGTAGGTAAAACTACTCGATGATCAACTTCTAATAATCGAAAATCTCCGGGTTCAAGTTCATTAGTTGGTACTATATATGAGTCAAACTCAATATTTAAAAAGTCAGAATATTCATAACTTCAATATCATTGATGTCCAATTCTTTTTACAGTTAATCTACAATCACCTACTTCATCTAATAAATATAATAACCGTAATGAAGGTAAAGCTAAAAATACTAAAATTACCGCAGGAATAATAGTTCAAATAGTTTCAATTTCTTGTCCTTCAACTAAAGATCGACATGTGTATTTATTTAATATAAGAGATAAAGCGGCATAACCAACTAAACTAATAATTATAACCAAAATTATTATAGCGTGATCATGAAAAAAAATTAATTCTTCTATTAAAGGAGAAGCCGCATCTTGAAATCCTAATTGTCCTCATAGACTCATATCATAAAACTAATAAATTATATATTAATTAACTACTAATGCCCCTGTTTCAGGAGCATTATGAAAATCAGCTGGTAAAATATTATCTCATTCTAATGCTGTTCTTAAGTGCGTTCTTCACACAACACTTCGTTGGGATACTAATGCTTCTCAGACAATGACCATAAAATATAATACAGCCACAAAAGAAATCATAGATCCAATTGATGAAATTACATTTCATTTAACATATGAATCAGGATAATCTGAATATCGCCGAGGTATTCCTCTTAATCCTAGGAAATGTTGAGGGAAAAATGTTACATTTACACCAATAAATATAATATAAAAATGAGCCTTAGTTCATCGATTATGAAGTGTTACTCCTCTTAACAAAGGAAATCAATAATTAAATGCACCAAATAAAGCAAATACTGCTCCTATAGATAAAACATAATGAAAGTGTGCAACTACATAATAAGTATCATGAAGTATAATATCTAAAGATGAATTAGATAATACAATACCAGTTAATCCCCCTACAGTAAAAAGAAAAATAAACCCTAAAGCTCAAAGTATAGGAGTTTCATATTTAATTTTAGCACCATGAATAGTAGCTAATCAACTAAATACTTTAATACCAGTTGGAACGGCAATAATTATTGTAGCTGCTGTAAAATATGCACGAGTATCAACGTCTATTCCTACTGTAAATATATGATGAGCTCATACAATAAATCCTAAAACTCCAATAGCTAATATAGCATAAATTATACCTAGTGTACCAAAAGTCTCTTTTTTAGCTGAATAATGACTAACAATATGAGAAATTATTCCAAATCCAGGAAGAATTAAAATATATACCTCTGGATGTCCAAAAAATCAAAATAAATGTTGATAAAGAATAGGATCTCCACCCCCTGCAGGATCAAAAAATGCAGTATTAAAATTTCGATCCGTTAACAATATAGTAATAGCTCCTGCTAATACAGGTAAAGATAATAATAATAAAATAGCTGTAATTTTAACTGATCAAACAAATAACGGAAGACGTTCAAATTGTATTCCTCGTCATCGTATGTTAATAATAGTTGTAATAAAATTTACAGCACCTAAAATAGAAGAAACACCTGCAAGATGAAGAGAAAAAATAGCTAAATCTACTGAACCTCCAGCATGAGCTAAATTTCCGGAAAGAGGAGGATAAACAGTTCATCCTGTTCCAACCCCACTTTCTACAGCTGCTGATGATAAAAGAAGTAATAATGCTGGAGGAAGAAGTCAAAATCTTATATTATTTAAACGAGGAAATGCTATATCAGGAGCACCTAATATTAAAGGAACTAATCAATTTCCAAACCCTCCAATTATTATAGGTATTACTAAAAAAAAAATTATAACAAATGCATGAGCAGTTACAATAACATTATAAAGTTGATCATCACCAAGAAGAGCCCCAGGTTGTCCTAACTCAGCTCGAATTAATAAACTTAAAGCAGTTCCAACTAATCCTGATCATATACCAAATAAAATATATAGGGTACCAATGTCTTTATGATTTGTAGAAAACAATCATCGCAT